GGTGGAAGAACAGATAATGACCATTTATACCGGAACAAATGGTTATCTGGATGGATTAGAAATTGGACAAGTAAGAAAATTTCTCGTTCAGTTACGCACTTACTTAAAAACGAATAAACCTCAGTTTCAAGAAATCATAGCCTCTACCAAGACATTAACCTCTGAAGCAGAAAGCTTTTTGAAAGAAGGTATTCAAGAGCAACTGGAACGTTTTCTACTTCAGGAGAAATTATAAAAAAAGAAACGAAACGGATCGTTTTTATTTTTGATTCTTTAGTCAATTTTACTCTAATATAGAAGTCTATAAGTCAAGTATCTATACATAGAAAGAAGTATATAACTAATATCTGTTTAATATTCAATCTTAAAGCATTCAGAATTTCTTTCTTATTCTAGTTCTTTTTTATCTTTTTTCGAAATCAAATCAAAATATATTATATATAATATATAGAAATGGAATTAATAGATAAATATCACTATATCCATATTGATATTGCGTCCAATAGGATTTGAACCTATACCAAAGGTTTAGAAGACCTATGTCCTATCCATTAGACAATGGACGCTTTTCGCTTTTTTTTTACTTTCCAATTGTAAAAAAAAAAGAATGTGCGAAATCTTTTTAGCAATTGTGTATTGAAGTGAATTCAATACACAATTGCTATTAGACAATTCTAATAGAGAAAATGGTCTCTAATAAAAAAAAAAGGGGCAATTGTGAATTTAGAGCGGGTAGCGGGAATCGAACCCGCATCGTTAGCTTGGAAGGCTAAGGGTTTTAGTCGACGTCGATCGATCATTTTTATATTTTTAACGTCTCTAATTCAAAACCGAACATGAAACTTTGGTTTCATTCGGCTCCTTTATGATGGATGGAGAAATTCCCAAATAAAAAAAGACGGGAACGAAATCAAAATTCGACCCATAACATCTATGTTAGCTTTTTTTTTCCGTCTGGGTACTTTCACAGAAAATTTTGCTTTCTAGATGATCCTTCTAGAAGATAGATCAGGCGAACTCGAACAATCTTTCTAGTTACTTCGTTCTTTATTTCTATTTAACGGAATCCTTAGGAAAAGTATTTGTTTTCTACCGAGCTAAAACAATATAATATGTCGATGTCTTTAGTAAACCAAAGTTCTCGTTTAATAGCTATTTTGCTTCAATTTGTTCTATACCAAACAATGAATAGAACTGAAGATTTAGTTACGATTAGAAAGACACTTTTCTAGCTTTATCCATGGATCCTCTTGTTATACTTATTGAATTGTAAATAGTCATCCAATTCAAAAATTATGTTTCGGAATTTCATAATCCAAATTTACAATTGATTAGAGTCTTTGGATACAAATTACGAGAATCTATAATCTTCCTTGAATCTTTCATTGAAAGGGAAAGGACTAAATCCTTTTAAGAAATAAAATTTTTGATCGGAAGATGAATCAAACCGAGAGACCCTTTAACTATTAAAGGGATTAAAGGAACGAATCACACTTTTACCACTAAACTATACCCGCTACAATGCAATTATTGCATATAAATTAATCTTTTGTCGAACAAAGTAATCGGGGGTGTAATAAAAAAATCTGAAAAAAAAATTAGAAAATTAGAGCATTGACTTACTAAAATTAGTAAAAGCGGATTCACTTCCACTTTTTTTTTCAATTTCAAATCTTTTTTGTCTAAAACTCCATCAGATGAGTCTTTTTAACTTTAACAAAAAAAGGCCCGGCTGGGGACTGACCAGGCCAGGCTATTAAAATAAAAAAGATCTTTTACTTGTGTTTTGACGAGACAAAATAAAAAAGGAGTCTCTATTTCTATTATTGTGGTTTTATTTATTTCTCTTTCGAGTTCACGCCTTTTCTTTATCTAATCTTTATCTAAATTTTGAATGTAACTAGAATTACTGAGAAAGTTCTATAAAAACAGTTATATAATAGTAATATATATATTATATATATAAATAGATAAATAGAGGAGAAATATATTTATATAATAAAAAAAGAAATTTTATATATATAATAAAATCTAGAAAATGAAAAAATATATATAATATAAAGAATAATCTATAAAAAAATATAATATAAAGAATAATCTATAAAAAAAAAAGAAAGCTTTTTAAGAATAAAGTGGAGAAGGTTCTTTTTCCAGCCTTTTTTTTGTTTAATGGAACTATCCCTTTTCGATTAGGAGAGATGGCTGAGTGGACTAAAGCGTTGGATTGCTAATCCATTGTACGAGTTAATCGTACCGAGGGTTCGAATCCCTCTCTTTCCCTTTCTCCTTTTGATGGTGTGTAATAGCTCAAATCCTAATAAAATTCGAGCATTTCCACTAATTAAGCAATAAAAAACCTTTTTATTCTTCACGTCCCGGATTACGTCCTGGATCATTAGATAGGAATCCAAATATGAAGAGAGAAACAAAGAATATAACTACAGTGTAGACAAAAAGTTTGAGAGTAAGCATTACACAATCTCCAAGATCTTACTAAAAAAAAAAAAAGAGAATAGATTCTCTATTTTTATACCAAATATCTAATTTTGATACCAATAAATCAAAAAAAAGGTTTCAGAAAGTCATTTGTAATTAAGATAATAGTCGAATCTTTCATATTCAAACAGCTTTGCATACCAACATCTAGATATTTTTTTGGTGAACTCGAATCTAATTAGGTTCTTTCATTTAGGGAAAAGAGGATAAAATTTAGGAAATAGAAATGCTCCAGATTTAGTATGGCTACCAAAAAAATGCAATGTTTGAATTGAGAGTTCGTTCATACGTCAAGATTTTGTTGATCTTTTGAATTGTTGGAAGAATAAAAATCGTGAATTTTTTTAAGACAGTATTACGAATTTCATCGAAAACTTACAGCGGCTTGCCAAACAAAGGCTAAGAGAAGAAAGAAAAGAGGTATTACGGGCATAACATCTACGATTGGATTCAAAAAGGCGTAGGCCTCCGGCAATTTGGCGACTAAAAAAGTGTTTGAAAAAAGGGCAGAATTAAAACAAATACAGATCAAATTAAATATATTAAGCATAACAAAAATTGGTGTTCTTGTGGATAATTTAATTTTGATTGAGTTAGTAATATATTTTTTATATAAGGAAAAAAATATAGTCTAAAAAGACTTTGTTGAACTTACTCAATCAAAAATCCTTCCATTCTCTTATGAGAATTAAAGAAATAATATTTTCATACAATATCTTAATTGAATTCTATGTAATGATCAATAAAGTCAGTTTGATATGCTATCTATACGTGTTAAAACTCTAGCACCAATGTAATCTATATTTCATTTTGAATTGACGAACAACCAATAGGAATATTACTCTTTTAGTAGTCTTGAATAAAAATCGAAATGGGGCGTAGCCAAGCGGTAAGGCAACGGGTTTTGGTCCCGCTATTCGGAGGTTCGAATCCTTCCGTCCCAGAGTACAGTCATTACGGAATCAATCTTCTATTGCTTTTGTATACCATCTTTCTCTTTCTATTTAAAAATCAAATATTTTTGAAGAATAAAATATTGAAATGAAAAGAAGAATAAACTTATTTTTCATCATTTCAACCGAATTCAAAAAAATCTATTTGCTTTTTTAATTTGTGTGTGATGCGGGTAAGTAAGGCCGAACCATAGATTCTAAGAGTTTGAATAAAAATCTATATTTATATATATAAATATAGATTTCTATTCAAACTAATATGGGATTCATTTGAATTCTGACTGAACCTTTACGCGTAAATTCACTATTCCATTCATAGAGAAAGAAAAAGTATAGATTACGATATACTGACTGAAACTATGACTATTCATGATTCCATAATTGAATCAATTAAACAAACTAGAGGAATGTTATGGTAAAACTTCGTTTAAAACGATGTGGTAGAAAGCAACGTGCGACTTGAATTGAAGGACATTATCTGCTGTGGATTTTTTCATCCGCCACTTTTTATATAGGAATATAGGTGCTCTTGGCTCGACATTTTGTGTTCTATTTTACTAGAGTCCTACACTTTTTTGGAATATAAAAAAGAGTACAGGATGGAGCTCGAGGAGAATAGAAAGTTTTTATTCCTTTCGCAGGAGTAAGGATCTAGGGTTAGTGCGAATCAATAAGTTGGAACAACTTCGTAAGTCTTTTTATCTTGAAAAAAGGTCCTTTCAAGCAATTTTACAATGGAAAAGGAAATTTTCTTAAAATTGTCAAATTCTTTGAATCAAAAGTCTATCATGCGTGAATCAAGCGTTTGTATGATTCTTTGTATAGAAAGAAAAGAAATCAAAAACAAAATAAGGGGCTTGTTGCTGCCCTTTTTTAATAAAACGATTCAAGATCACCGAAGTCATGTCTAAACCTAAAGATTCAAAATAAGGATAAAGAATCCTGAAACAAGGAAATCCAGTTTTCAATTGTTTGAACAACTAGATCAGAATGAAGAATCAAAATTGATTCTAAAAAATGAGACAAACAAAAAAAGGGCTAGAGACTACTCAATAAAAAAAGTACTTAAGGATTCTCCGGTGAGATATTTGAGAGTTATTTAACTTGAGTTACGAGAGTACGAATGTTACGAATACTTTTTATGGAAAAAAATATTTAGGGTTTCAATACTGACTAATTGATTTAATGTTTTTATTAATCTATTTAATATTTGAATTTACTATTTGAATTTTATACAGAGAGTTAAAGTTAACTTCTACTCATTGAATTTTTTTTCTCGAGCCGTACGAGGCCAAAACCTCTTATACGTTTCTAGGGGGGGGTATTATTCATATACATCTATCCCAATGAGCCGTTTATCGAATCGTTGCAATTGATGTTCGATCCCGAAGAGAAGGAAGAGATCTTAGCAAGGTGGGTTTTTATGATCCGATAACTAATCAAACTTATTTAAATCTTCCTGCTATTCTAGATTTTCTTAAAAACGGCGCTCAACCAACAAGAACAGTTCATGATATTTCAAAGAAGGCAGGGATTTTTACGGAATTAAGTCTTAATAAAACGAAATTGAATTAATGAAATATAAAAAAGAGGATGTGAAAGACTCGTATATAGCTTGATATCAAATTTGATCTACTCTTCTCTTCTCTTTCCTCCTCTTTCACTTACATCATATTTATTTTGATTTATTAGAATTTGATTTATTATTAGTATTTCTCCTAAGGTACGAATACTAAAAAATACCCTGTTAACAACTACTATGTTTTATAATCATAAAAAAATTTATGAAAAAAATTTTGGATCTATATTATATAAATTCTCATTTTTGTATAAATAAAAAATTTTACTGTATAGAAAATAATACTTATATAAAATAATATATTAATTCTGAATAAAACGAATATATATATATTATATGAATAATTTATTCATCATAAAAAATTAAAGGCCTAAAAAATGGGTCTAAAAAAGTATAAAAAGATTTGCGATTACCCGAACTGGCTTAGTTTTCATTCATTGTATGAACTAACAAACCAAGGGGTTAAGCTTTTTATTTATTTTTTCTATTCTTTTCACTATATGAAAAATTCACAATCATATTGACAACAGTGTATGGACCAAATATAATTCTCTCATAGATAAATGGATCCATTTATCCCTGACGCACACACGACTGGATTTTTTTTTTTTCTTTATTCTGGTTGTATCTACATATTTGCAGTACGTGTTTTTTTGTTTTTTGGGGTTGCTAACTCAATGGTAGAGTACTCGGCTTTTAAGTGCGACTAGCATCTTTTACACATTTGTATGAAGAAAAGGATTCGTCCAGATCTGCGGTAGAGTTTGTAAGACCACGACTGATCCTGAAAGGAATGAATGGAAAAAATAGCATGTCGTATCAAGGGAGAATTCCGATAACATTTTTTTTCTTTCCTGATCGATACAACCTTGTTTTCGATGTCGAAAAAAAAAAAAAGGAATTCCAATTTGGGTCAAGTGAATAAATATAAATGGATGGATAAAAAAACCAGTTTTCCTTATTTTAGGAAAAAAAAAAGAAACGAGCTTCCATTCGTAATTTGAAAAATTACCCGATCTAATTAAATGTTAAAAATAGATTAGTGCCTAATACGGGTATGGGAAGGCATTTTTTTCTTGCGTGTTATTATCAATTTTTTCATGAGTCCTAATTATTTTTTTACCTAGTCCATTTGGGTTGGGTTGGAGTGTGTAAAAGAAGCAGTATATTGATAAAAAATATATATATTTCCAAAATCAAAAGAGCGATTAGGTTAAAAAAATAGAGGATTTCTAATCATCTTGTTTTGTTATTCTATAATATAACGAACAGAAACCTATTAAAGATAGAGAATCCGGTTAGCAGTCTACCTGTTTATGAGGTATCTATTGCTTTCGTAGTCTAATACCTTATTTTGACTGTATCGCACTATGTGTCATTTCAGAACTCAAGAAAATAAAGACTTTACCTTCAGTTCAAATCGAATTTCAATCCAAATGGAGAAATTTCAAAGATATTTAGAGTTCGATGGGGCTCGGCAACAGAGTTTTCTATATCCACTTTTTTTTCGGGAGTATATTTATGTACTTGCTTATGATCATGGTTTAAATAGATTAAATAGAAATCGCTCCATTTTCTTGGAAAATACGGATTATGACAAAAAATATAGTTCACTAATTGTGAAACGCTTAATTTTGCGAATGTATGAACAGAATCGTTTGATTATTCCCACTAAGGATTTGAACAAAAATCCCTTTTTGGGGCATACCAGTCTTTTCTATTATCAAATGATATCTGTTTTATTTGCAGTGATTGTAGAAATTCCATTTTCCCTAAGATTAGGATCCTCTTTCCAAGGAAAACAATTAAAAAAATCTTATCATTTACAATCAATTCATTCAATATTTCCCTTTTTAGAAGACAAATTAGCACATTTTAATTATGTGTTAGATGTACTAATACCTTACCCCATCCATCTAGAAATCTTGGTTCAAACCCTACGTTACCGGGTAAAAGATGCCTCTTCTTTGCATTTTTTTCGGTTCTGTCTATACGAGTATTGCAATTGGAAGAATTTTTATATTAAAAAAAAATCAATTTTGAATCCAAGATTTTTCTTGTTCTTATATAATTCTCATGTATGTGAATACGAATCCATCTTTTTTTTTCTACGCAAGCGGTCTTCGCATTTACGATCGACATCTTATGAAGTCGTTTTTGAGCGAATTTTATTCTATGGAAAAATACAACATTTTTTAAAAGTTTTTGTTAATAATTTTCCGGCGATCCTAGGGTTACTCAAGGATCCTTTCATACATTATGTTAGATATCACGGAAGATGCATTCTGGCAACAAAGGATACACCGCTTCTGATGAATAAATGGAAATATTATTTTGTTAATTTATGGCAATGTTATTTTTCTGTATGGTTTCAATCGCAAAAGGTCAATATAAATCAATTATCTAAAGATAATTTAGAGTTTCTGGGTTATCTGTCAAGTTTGCGATTAAACCCTTTAGTGGTACGTAGTC